TATATTATATAATTTCTTATATAATATTAGAATGGAATTTCTAATTAGTTATATTATTTATAACTATAGAAAGAATTGTGAACTATAATATATAGATATAGTTCATATTAAATTCTTAGCTAATAGCTAAGATCCGGTAGTTTCTTGAATTCCTATACATTATTTCTGTTATGTGAGCCCGCTTAGCTCAGAGGTTAGAGCATCGCATTTGTAATGCGATGGTCATCGGTTCGATTCCGATAGCCGGCTTTTTTCTCTATCGATTTTTTCCATGATTGGTAATCTTTCCTCTCCCTTTCTCCAAACATTGAGTCACTAATCTATTATGTCGTGATAACTTGTAACTATGAAAAAAAGTTGATTAGAGCAATTAGATCTATATAGAACAAATCATAAAACAGAGCCTTAATTTCCTATATATACAAAAAATCCGGATATTGACACAATTCATTTCATTCTACTTTGTAATACTTCAGTAGATTTAGCTTTGCTTTGTTTATCCTTTAGTTTAGTTCAGTCTTAATTTCGATTTCTTCTGTAAAATGAAATTTCAATAAAATAAAAAGGAGTCTTTATGTCTCGTTACCGAGGACCTCGTTTCAAAAAAATACGCCGTCTGGGGACTTTACCGGGATTAACTAGTAAAAGACCTAGATCCGGAAGTGATCTTAAAAACCCATTGCGTTCCGTGAAAAGATCGCAATATCGTATTCGTCTAGAAGAAAAGCAGAAATTGCGTTTTCATTATGGTCTGACAGAGCGACAATTACTTAGATATGTGCATATCGCTGGAAAAGCCAAAGGGTCAACAGGCCAGGTTTTACTACAACTACTTGAGATGCGTTTGGATAATATCCTTTTTCGATTGGGTATGGCTTCGACCATTCCTGGAGCCAGGCAATTAGTTAACCATAGACATATTTTAGTTAATGGTCGTATAGTGGATATACCAAGTTATCGCTGCAAACCTCGAGATATTATTACTACGAAGGATAAACAAAGATCGAAAGCTCTGATTCAAAATTATATTGCTTCCTCCCCTCACGAGGAATTGCCAAACCATTTGACTATTGACTCATTCCAATATAAAGGATTAGTAAATCAAATAATAGATAGTAAATGGATCGGTTTAAAAATAAATGAGTTGTTAGTCGTAGAATATTATTCCCGTCAGACTTGAACCTAACGAACATAACAAAGAAAGGGAAAGGGGGTTCAAACAATTATGTCCTCTTTTCAACGAAGTAAATAGATCTAAGGGCCTTGAATCCACATTTTTCTCATTCACCTATCGCAAATTAATCCGCAGTAGGATTTTTTTTTTCTTTTTTGCTCTTTTTCCGCGATATTCGTATTTTACGTACTCGTACGGAAGAAATGTAATTAGGAATGGAGATTCTCTATCAAAAAACAAAAAGCTGTTGGAATAATGATATTAATTGTTATTTGATTTGATATATTGCGGTCAGTAACGCTGGTGAATTAACAGAAACGGAAAGAGAGGGATTCGAACCCTCGGTAAACAAAAAGCCTACATAGCAGTTCCAATGCTACGCCTTGAACCACTCGGCCATCTCCCCTACATAATCTTATTATTGACCAGAAACCGAGTGAATAGCGAGTTATTCATATTATTTTATTGCAGTACAGGCACGACCAATCAACGGCTTCATAGAAATAAAAAATGCCTTTCAAATTTGATATTTATCAACAACAACTTCTCTTATCATCTACCCCATAGATCCATTACAAATTCATGAATCGTACCATGGATTTTTCTATTTCATTTCAATTGTATAATGTCCATCCCTTTTCCCTCTTGGGATCATAACCAAATCCAAATTTCTCGAGTTTAAGTTATAAGAATCTATAGTAAAATAAAGTTCTTAGTTATTCAACTTAGATGAAATGAAGTAATAGCTCCGCTCATTTGTACGAAATTTATATGAAATTCAATCTGATTCAAAAGTCTCTTATCTCTCTTTGTCTGATAAAGGGTACAATTTGAGCGGAAGGTACACATCTTTTTTTTAGAATTTTTCTGTTTTTATGTTATTTTGTACTGTACAATTCCCCTGTTTGTGGGAGCATTTACCCCGAAGGAGTAATGAGAAGAATTATAGAATGGATTGCGAATTATGCCTAGATCTCGGATAAATGGAAATTTTATTGATAAGACCTCCTCAATTATAGCCAATATTTTATTACGAATAATTCCGACAACTTCAGGAGAAAAAAAGGCATTTACCTATTACAGAGATGGTGTGATTTGATTCTTTTTTCTTGTTTTTTTTTTCCCTCACTTCCGTCTTACGAGAAAAAGACGCGGTTCGGAATAGAAAGAACCAAATTATTGAAATAAAGCTACGCTTAGTGAAGGTAAAGTTTGGAGATAGAACAACTCCTTCTGTCGTGTATCCTCGATTGATCCAGCCTCAGATACTTTAATTGTCAGTTGTCGATTTTAGTATTGAACGAAAGGATACATCTATAGGTTCTG